ATCAGAATAGTGGATATAATTATGATGCAATGGGTTAGGTCCACTTACTTTTTATTTTGTTGATTTCTAATCGATTTAATTGGAATAATGGAAAATAGGAAAGGAATAGTAATATTTGAAGATTTAACGAGACGACTTATCCTTACATTCATTATAATATTTAATATAATATTTATAATAATTATATTATTTATTATATTATTTATATTTTATTATATTATTTATATTTATTATATTATTTATTTAATATTTAATTATATTATTTATTTAATATTTAATAATTAATTTAATAATTAATAATATACATTATAATTAATAATATATATTATTTTAAATAAATAATATATATTATTTATTTAATAATTAAAAATATATTTTAATATATTTTTTATTTATTTTATTTAATAATATATTTTATTTAATAATATATTTAATTTATTAAAATAGCAAATTTATAACCATACTATAATTAATTATAATGTTATAATTTTGCTTATATATTAAAATATTAAATTATACGGTTTGTTACTTTTTTTTTTATTACTTTATTACAAAGATCAACAATATCTTTATTCGCACTTCAAATATGAATACTACTGCCGTAGTTTTATGATTTATGAAAAAATCAAAGCCCCTTATCGGATTTGAACCGATGACTTACGCCTTACCATGGCGTTACTCTACCACTGAGTTAAAAGGGCTTGTTTGATCCAATTGCTGAATAAAGACACTATGAGTTTAGTATATATACTTATTATAATAGATGTACATAGATATATCTTATAATAAGTATTAAGGGTTCATTCAGGAATGAAAAATTTTCTTTATCCAGTAAAAGTAAATTAAATAATTTAATATAATTTAATATAGAGTATATAATATAGGTAAAATAAAACGGTTTATTGATATTGGATTTGATAAATATCAATACAATGAATTGTTTCAAGACTATCCTAATTGCCATCATAACTAAATTCATTTGAGTGATACATGTATCCACTAATTTAACATAGATCCAAGATATTTCATTGAATCATTGATAAAGAGATTCGGATAAAGAGATTCGGCGTGGCCTTTGAATTTGAACCAAACTTTTATCGAAAAAAATTGTATAGAAAGAATCGTGAAAGACGGAAAGATCCTTCGTATCGAGTCATACCATTCCATTATATTGACAATTTTAAAAAACTATTCATACTATGAACATAGTATGATGGCGGTCGTGCAAGTCTGCCCCCATCGTCTAGCGGTTCAGGACATCTCTCTTTCAAGGAGGCAGCGGGGATTCGACTTCCCCTGGGGGTAGGGTACTACGAAAGGAAGTTGATCGTGGATTATCAATAAGCCTGGAATTGATTCTTCCTGGGTCGATGCCCGAGCGGTTAATGGGGACGGACTGTAAATTCGTTGGCAATATGTCTACGCTGGTTCAAATCCAGCTCGGCCCAATAATTTGCCGATCCGCCATGAAATGATATAATATAACCCATTTGTTGCTCTCCAGAAATGCCCGATCCCCCAATCCCAATACGGAAGAAATCCATTTTATGATATATCTATACCACTATTTATTTACTCTCTTTTTACAAGAAATTCTGATCTTGCTAATGATCTAGATTCATATCAGGATCCGTAACTATAAAGTAAAGTTTAAGGAAAAGAGTAAATAAAAAAAAACTTTTTTGATTGAACGAGTGATTATCCAATTGATTTGGCAATAACGAAAGGATTACTAGTAATACCGGCTGCTCTCACTAAAGTACATATACATATGGGTATCGATATATCACACTCGCAGCTCTGTTACAACACGCCAATTCTAATCGAAATTGAAAGGGTTACAATGAAACCATAAAAATATGTATACTTTATTTTATTATGGTATTTACTTGGGATTGTAGTTCAATTGGTCAGAGCACCGCCCTGTCAAGGCGGAAGCTGCGGGTTCGAGCCCCGTCAGTCCCGACGAATCCAAATCCAATAAAAAACTATATCAATTTATCTCTCTATTTTTTTTGAAAAGAAGTCCAAATAACATAATTTCATTCCCAACAGTGATCCCTCTTCTTTTTTTCTTTTTCGTTTCACATTTATCATCAACCAAATGGGGGAATTTCCATTTCTTCGACTAGTACCGATTCGATTGATGGGAGAGAGGCATATGTGGATTAGTACAATTATTATATTATTAGAATCAGATTCAGGATTCCACGGGATACCGTACTGTACTGGGTCTGGCTTTTTCAATTACTCCCGATCTGTGAAATATGAAATAGAGTAGAGTATTGTATGTTTCCCGGGAGTACATACATAAATGGAATTTGTACAATATAAAAAAAATTGAACATAGTTACTGTGTTGTGTATAGAATAGTATAGAATACTTTTTTTTTAAGATTAAAATAAAAGTATATCCTTTTCGGGCCCTATTTTGTGTAACCTCAATTTCAAATTTTACTAATTTGAAATAATCTATCTCATTCAAATTTCGCATTGAGCTTTTGATATATGTGTCCCATTACTAATCCAATGAAAGAGGATATTCAAAAAATAAAGATCAAACAAGGATCACTTTTTTATTAGCGAGATAATGAATTTTTTTTTTATAAGGGTTTTTCCTTGAAAGAACAAACTTTTTAAATTTATATATAAATATATAAAAAAATAGAAAAAATAGTTAATTTGATGGAATATTCGATTTTTTTATACCGGAATTTGTACTCGTCTTTATCATACTTCTTTTGTTTTCCAAGAAGATTGGATCATTAAAAAAAGGAGTTTATAACTTAGCTCCTTCCTTTTTTTCATTGAGCTTTTATTGTTTGTTGGGGTTTGTTTAGAACCAATGGTAAGTGGAAAGGCGGTTAGATGATACTTCATCAGATGATTGTACAAAGAGGGCGTTAGGTTATAGAAAAGAAAGAATGGAAAAGAATGATAAATAAATAAAGGAATTATTGATTGTATCGGGAATCAAATTTTGAGTTCAGTATGGATAAAAGATCGTCCTATGTTATACTATTCAATTCTTGACGATGAATCGATTTGATAGCTCCGATATTGTTATTCATGATATTGATCCGATTCGATATCATCGAGATGTAATGCATCCCATTGAATTTACAGACGAAAGATTTATTATCTCTATGGGATTAACTCCCGAGTTATTGCGAATTAAAGAAAAATTAAACAATGAGATTATGGAAGTAAATATTCTCGCATTTATTGCTACTGCACTGTTTATTCTAGTTCCTACTGCTTTTTTACTTATAATATACGTAAAAACAGTCAGCCAAGGTGATTAATTTGAATTAAACTTGATTTTTTATTTCTTATCAATAATTGCAGAGAAGAAAAGGATAAAAATTTCGCGTCTTAAATGAAATGGGCAGACTAGAATCAGTCGTATTCTATGAGATACGATAGTATGGTAGAAAGATTCAGATATTTCTTTCTACCATACTATCTAGTATTGTTATTGTAGTGTATAAAGTTGTATTGTAATGCGGGTTAATTTAATATAGATTAATATAGATCAATCTACAATAGTATCATCATATTCCTTTTCTATATATATAGAAATCGATTAAATTACGTATATATAATATATTTAAATTACGTATATATAATATATTTAAATTACGTATATATAATATATATAGTGATAATGTATATTATATAGTATCCCAATTCTATTTCTTTGTCTATTTCTTTGCTTTATCTATTTGTATTTAATTTGTGTTGATTTGAATTAAATTAATTTGAAATAATCGAAAGCGACTTTTACGATTAGAATTCCTAGATTTCTGATTATTTTCAATATGAATCCCGATCGAAAGAATCAATGACTTCTTCGTCGGAATGCTAACTAAAAGATTATTTTATTATACCCATCGAAGAAGTCATTGATTGAGGAGTTGACAAATGATCCATGGGAACTTCTTCGGATTTCGAAAAGGATTAGTAAAACCCGTCGACTTTTAACATTTGAACCATGATATGAAATGGGTTCAATAAAACAAGCAAAACATAAATAAAATTTCTAAAATAGTAAAACTAAAACAAGCGGCGCAATATGTGACTCGCCCAAGACAATATTTTAGGATGTGCAGTATCTCGTTGGACAACTACTATGTTGTTTCCCAATGTGTATCCACGTAATGGAATAACCGAATTGTTTTCTCTTTGATCTTTGAACAGTAAACAAAATAAAAAAAAGTTCCGTTCTTCCTCATGGTCCATATCTAACTTTGGTAAGAGTCAGTTCATCGAAATAGAAAATTTATGAAGAATTCAGTTGGAATAAATTTCCTACCATTTGTATTCCTTTTACTTTTTTTACTTTCAAAATACGAACACGGAAATAATTGAAATATTTCTTTGATTGAAAGAGTATTCTTCATATATATTTATTATTCATAGAATACATTACTCAACTAAAATCCAAGAGAATTTCGAAATGAAGATATTTTTCATTTCTATTTCAATTTAAAAATAAAATTTTAAATTGAAATAGTGAAATTTTAAATAAAAAAAACTTTGCCGAACGATCTATAAAAAAAAAAGTGATACTGTTTAGTTCCTAAACTCAATTAGTAGTACTTCTAGAGTCCACTCCTTCCCCATACTACTAGTGAAAGGGAAAACGTAAAGACTACCATTAAAGCAGCCCAAGCGAGATTTACTATATCCATGTGAATTATGTCCTCTATCTCTATGAAGGAATTATTCAATTATTGTTCACTAATAAATAATAGGGGAATCACTGGCGCAGAGTCAAAAAGTTATTCTGACCCAACACCGTTGATGAAACAATCCAATAAATCCAATTATAACAAGTTCTTATACGATTTCTAGTATAATTAGAAAAGATTAAGCCCAAGCAAAATATGCGAAAACCCCCTTGGAAGTATCAAAGAAATGATACTAACATGTAGAAAAAAACCTATGCCTTATTTTGTTGCTCTTCATTTAGTTAAGTAAAAAGTATAAAAATATAGA